TTGACCTCCTCTCTTCTCTGGTCTGGAGGAGGTCAAATTGGAGTTGCAATTCTACTTTGTTTTTTTTTAGTTTTTTACTGTGTTTCGACATAAGATATATGGAATCACGCTCTGTAGGATTTGAACCTACGACATCGGGTTTTGGAGACCCGCGTTCTACCAAACTGAACTAAGAGCGCTTTCAAAACAAAAAGAAAATCCTTTTCTACTCCTAACGTGTCTCACGTCCGTATAGTATCCACAAATTCAAGTTATACCCACTCCACTTTAATCGATCTCCCCGCTACGGCCCATAAAGAAGAGAGAATTAATAGGTAGGGATGACAGGATTTGAACCTGTGACATTTTGTACCCAAAACAAACGCGCTACCAAGCTGCGCTACATCCCTTTTCCAAATTGTTCTATAATGCCATTGTACATAAATCCTTTCTTGTTTTCCACATCGTAATTTTCTTATATTTCTCTATCTATATAGAACTTCTTATATTTCTCTATCTATATAGAACTTTCTTGTCATTTCTTGTTTTTGGTCTCATATAATCAAGGAAGGGTATACATCTAAAATCCAGTCGAATTTCACCTATAAAAGAAGGATTCCTATTTCTTAGTAATGTATAGGAAGAAGGGGTCATCTTTTTTAGGGATAGGAAAATCTCATTTATTATGATTCATTCTATATATATAGAATATTGATTTTGTTTTTTTAGTTAGGAATTTCGCCTAAACAAAAGAAATACAAAGGATCTTGGGCAAGAGTATCTGATCATATATGTATTCCAATACGGAAGGAGGATTTTCAATGCGGGATATAAAAACATATCTCTCTGTAGCACCCGTGCTAAGTACTCTATGGTTTGGGGCTTTAGCAGGTTTATTGATAGAAATCAATCGTTTATTCCCAGATGCTTTGTCATTCCCTTTTTTTTAATTCTTCCTATGCGAGAGATAGAATTCTTCGTGACATGACGAAGATTTTACCTTTTTGAATTCTTTTTTAGTATATTTTGAGAAGCAAAAAGAAAGAAAAGATAGATAAGGATTGTATTCTTTAATTATTTCTCCATTTTTTATTACTTAATTTACCAATTTCAAAAATTTTGTATTCTATTGGATTGGATTCGTTAGAGAATTCGAAGAATTACAACAAAATCTTTAGAAATCCCCTTTTTAGTTAGGAATTTCTATGGATTTTATTCTTCTTCTTTGGATTCAAAATAGAAGAATAAAAGAATAGGTATAAAAATTCAGTTAAGTCGATCCAAAAAGGAAAGGAGGTTCATGGCAAAGGGCAAAGATGTTAGAATCCGAGTTATTTTGGAATGTATTAATTGTGTTCGAAAGGGTACCAATAAGGAGTCGACAGGGATTTCTAGATATAGTACTCAAAAGAATCGCCACAATACACCCGGACAATTAGAATTAAGAAAATTTTGTCGTTATTGTCGCAAGCATACGACTCATAATGAAATAAAGAAATAGGAGCATCGTGTGTTCAATTTTTCCAAAGAACAGAAAGATTAAGAACTTCTTATTAAATATATAGAACATAGATGGAATACAAAATACAAATCAACTCGTCTGATTTTAGATAGATATTATTTCATATGTATCGAGGGTTTTTATTTTTATATATAGTATATAAATCAAATAATATATGGACCAAAGAAAGACTGCTTCTTCTGGATCCCAAATTAATAAAATAAAGAAATCCATTTTTTTTTTTCAAATTTTTATTTTAAATAAGGAATAAATCATGTATATATCTAAACAACCTTTTCGTAAATTTAAGCAACCCTTTCGTAAATCCAAACAAACTTTTCATAAATCAAAGCAACCTTTTCGTAAATTCAAACAACCTTTTCGTAAATCCAAACAACCTTTTCGTAGGCGTTCTCGAATAGGCCCGGGGGATCGAATTGATTATAGAAACATGAGTTTAATTAATCGATTTATTAGTGAACAAGGAAAAATATTATCCAGACGAATAAATAGATTAACCTTGAAACAACAACGATTAATTACTCTTGCTATAAAACAGGCTCGTATTTTATCTTTCTTACCATTTCGTAACTATGAGAATGAGAAGCAATTTCAAGCCCAGTCAATTTCAATAATTGCGGGTCCTAGACACAGAAAAAATAGACCTATTCCTCAATTAACACAAAAGTTTAATTCCAATCGAAACTTAAGAAACTCCAACTAGAATTTAAGAAACAACAATCGAAACTTAAGTTCCGATTGTTGATGTTTTATTCGAAAGGGTCAGACTCATATATAAAGAAAGTAATCCAGTTTTGATTCTTGTGTTTGTTATAAGAAAGAAAAATGGGAAAAAAGAAATAGTTTTTTTATTTATTGCAACATGCTCGTTGATTCCTACCACTTAATCCTAATTTATTGTATCTTCCCGGAGTTCCCTCTCCGGGAATTCGGTTTTAATTATTCCTGTATATTACTTTATTTATTCCTTTAATTTAATTGATGGTCTTTATTTTATTGGAAATCGTGTAAAGATTATTTGGATTTGATACAGCTACTTGTGCAAGCATTTTACGATTAAGAATCAATTCCTTCTTGTACAGATTGTGTATTAATTTACTATAACTATCGAATACGTTATATACCCGTGTTGCTGCGTTTATCCGAGTGATCCACAAACGACGAAAATCCCTCTTTTGCCTGCCTCTATCTCGATGAGAAGAAACAAAAGCTCTTCTTACTTGTTGAGTAATCATTCGATTAAGTCTTAAATGAGCCCCTCTAAAGTTTGAGGCAAATGAACGCATTTTTGTTCGTCGTCTCCGAGCTATATATCCTCGCGGAACTCTGGTCATTGAATCAAATTAACCTTAATGAATAACTAATGATTTCTCTTCTTTTCTTTTAACCCAGTTTTTTCCCATTAATAACAAAACGGATTATTCCGATATATAAAATAGAAATTCCAATGGCTTTTGCTACTATAACCTTCCCAACCACGATTTTTATTCTATTCTCTTCAGTTATTTCGCATAGAAATAACAAATTCTAACGATATTAAAAAAACAGTGGGTTCCATCGTTTCTATGGTTCCCTTTTAAACGGCGAGGCCCTCTCTATACACCGGAGCCCTTTCTTTCATTTCATCAAAAGGTATTGTGAACTTGTATAGTTCACATTCTTTGGCTCTACCTATCCATTATAGAGTAAATAGCTCTTTTCACAATAAGAGTTATTCATACAGTAACGGTATTTAATTATGAAAGTTGGCTAAGTTGCTGGCCCTTTAGTCCGTTCTTTTAAGATAAAGGAGCAGAAACCTTTTTCTTTTTATTACTATTTCCTCCGCTTAATGGATAACCATTTACTACCAATGGAGGAATTGCTTCTTCCAATTCCAATCTAGATGATTGAATTTGCATCACATCAAAGGAAACCATAAATTCCATATACCATAGAAATCTATGGATAGAGCTTCTCTATCCTATTCATTGGTACCGATCATGGATACTTCAAAAATTTTCTTATTTGTTTGAACTCATGATCTGAACGAGTCGCACATACACCCTAGCACATGTTCCTCGACGCTGAGGACATCCCTTAAGCGCGGCCGATTTTCTAGCATTTCGTATTGGCTGTCTTGCATTTCTAATAAGTTGTTTAACCGTTGGCATGTCGTATGTATATAGAAAAAATGGATTGGTTTAGATCGATCTTAACCTGATGATCCATCATCATGAAGTATTTCTATTTTCTATAAAATAGCATAAAACCCGAATTTAGGTTTGAAATAAATTTTAAAGAAATCCAGCCACTACCAATCCTTAAACATTTCTGGAAACCACACAGGATCCGTATCGCAGTGCTCGTCAATCATTTCATCCCCTACAATATCGACAAGTCCATAAGCTTTGGCTTCGTCTGCTGACATAAAAACATCCCTTTCCATGTCTTCGGATACAACCCAAAAAGGCTTGCCTGTTCTTAGTGCATAAACCCTTGTGATCATTTCGCGAACTTTGTGTAACTCTTCCACTTCTAGTAAAAATTCTGATGCCCTTGTCCGATAATAAGCACTAGCAGGTTGGTGAAGCATAATCCTAGCGTGAGGGAATGCTATACGCTTGGTGGGTTCTCCTCCAAGGAGAATGAAGGAGGCCATGGACGCGGCTATTCCGAGGCATATTGTATATATATCAGGTGTCACCGTTTGCATCGTATCAAAAATCGCCATTCCTGAGATTAGCCACCCGCCAGGGGAGTTTATAAACAAAAAAATATCGCTAATTCCATCTTCTATACTGAGATATACCATCAGACCCGTAATATGATTCGTGATCTCGCAACGAATCTCTTGACCTAAAAAAAGTGTCCTTTCTCGATACATAACATTGTATAAGTCAACCCAAGTCGCTTCTTCATCTCCAGGAATCCGGTAAGGTACTTTTGGAACACCAATGGGCATATTAGATTAATATTATTAAATTTAAGTAAGAAAACTACACTTTAATATGGAAACGTAAGAATGGAAGAGAAAGAAAGAATCCACAGTTTATTATCTTCATTTTTTTCTTATTCTATAAGAATACTATAGATTCTATGAATACATAGATTGAAATAATACATAGATTGAAAGATTAGAAGGTAAGACAGATTGAATAAAGAAAAAGGAATCCGTGATTCGAATGATAAACAAAGAGGGATTAAGGATCTATTTTTCATTTTTCCAAATAGCCCAAGCTACCCATTGCATATTGGCACTTATCGAGTATAGAATAGATCTGCTTCTCTTTCTTCTTACAAACAGAATTGGCTTGTTATTTTTAATGGAATGAAATAAATATTCACGCTTTCTGACATAGAATCCCCTGGAAGGGTTAGGTACATAGGATATGTATGGATTGTTTTTTCCAATGCGATAAAATAAAGCGACATCGTGTCTATTTTTCTTTGCTAAAGGGGTATTTCCATGGGTTTGCCTTGGTATCGTGTTCATACTGTCGTATTGAATGATCCGGGTCGATTGCTTTCGGTGCATATAATGCACACAGCTCTAGTTTCTGGTTGGGCCGGCTCGATGGCTTTATACGAATTAGCGGTTTTTGATCCCTCTGATCCTGTTCTGGATCCAATGTGGAGACAAGGTATGTTCGTCATCCCCTTCATGACTCGTTTAGGAATAACCAATTCGTGGGGTGGTTGGAGTATTTCAGGAGGAACTGTAACGAATCCGGGTATTTGGAGTTATGAAGGTGTGGCAGGTGCGCATATTGTGTTTTCTGGCTTGTGTTTCTTGGCAGCTATCTGGCATTGGGTATATTGGGACCTAGAAATATTCTGTGATGAGCGGACGGGAAAACCTTCTTTGGATTTGCCCAAGATCTTTGGAATTCATTTATTTCTTGCAGGGGTGGCTTGTTTTGGCTTTGGTGCATTTCATGTAACGGGTTTATATGGCCCCGGGATATGGGTGTCCGATCCTTACGGACTAACTGGAAAAGTACAAGCTGTAAATCCTGCGTGGGGCGCAGAAGGTTTTGATCCTTTCGTTCCGGGAGGAATAGCTTCGCATCATATTGCGGCGGGTACATTGGGCATATTAGCAGGCCTATTCCATCTTAGTGTCCGTCCGCCACAACGTCTATACAAAGGATTACGTATGGGCAATATTGAAACTGTACTTTCCAGTAGTATCGCTGCTGTTTTTTTTGCTGCTTTCGTAGTTGCCGGAACTATGTGGTATGGATCGGCAACTACCCCAATCGAATTATTTGGGCCTACTCGTTATCAGTGGGATCAGGGATACTTTCAGCAAGAAATATATCGAAGAGTTAGCGATGGGTTAGCCGAAAATCTTAGTTTGTCAGAAGCTTGGTCTAAAATTCCCGAAAAATTAGCCTTTTATGATTATATTGGTAATAATCCGGCAAAAGGGGGATTATTCAGAGCAGGCTCAATGGACAATGGGGATGGAATAGCTGTTGGATGGTTAGGACATCCTGTCTTTAGAGATAAAGAAGGACGCGAGCTTTTTGTACGTCGTATGCCTACTTTTTTTGAAACATTTCCGGTAGTTTTGGTAGATGAGGAGGGAATTGTGAGAGCGGACGTTCCTTTTAGAAGAGCAGAATCAAAATATAGTGTTGAACAAGTAGGTGTAACAGTGGAGTTCTATGGTGGCGAACTTAATGGAGTAAGTTATTCTGATCCTGCTACTGTAAAAAAATATGCCCGGCGTGCTCAATTAGGGGAAATTTTTGAATTAGATCGAGCTACTTTGAAATCAGATGGTGTTTTTCGCAGCAGTCCAAGGGGTTGGTTCACTTTTGGTCATGCTACCTTTGCTTTGCTCTTCTTTTTCGGACACATTTGGCATGGAGCTCGAACCTTGTTTCGAGATGTTTTTGCTGGTATTGATCCAGACTTGGATGCTCAAGTGGAATTTGGAACATTCCAAAAAGTTGGAGATCCAACTACAAGGAGACAGACAGCCTGATACCACATTGCTATGGTATCTTTCACCTCTCTTTTTTGATTTGACATGAGAAACTTCTCTTGTCCTTTCTTTAACTCTTTTTCTTTTTTTATATGGGAAATGATCCCAAATGATAAGTGAATAGGTGTGGAAGTTATAATTGTAAATAAACCAGGATCGAATCTATGGAAGCATTGGTTTATACGTTCCTTTTAGTTTCGACTTTAGGGATAATTTTTTTCGCTATCTTCTTCCGAGAACCACCTAAGGTTCCGACTAAAAAATGAAATAATTTAATTGAAGGAAATAAATAATTTCATTGAAGTAAGAAGTCCCCCAGAGGGGAGACTTCTTACTTCAATTAGTCCCCGTGTTCTTCGAATGGATCTCTTAATTGTTGAGAGGGTTGCCCAAACGCGGTATATAAGGCATACCCAGTAAAGCTTACAAGTAAACCAGATATGGAGATGGCGACTAAAGTTGCTGTTTCCATTTTTATAGAATTTCAAGATTACAATGGATCTATGAAAAGATCGTGTATTTACAACTACAACGGAATAGTATACAAAGTCAACACCAATGATTAAATAGAATTTATGGCTACACAAACCGTTGAAGATAGTTCTAGACCTAAGCCAAAACGGACTGGCGCAGGTAGTTTATTGAAACCCCTGAATTCGGAATATGGGAAAGTCGCTCCGGGTTGGGGGACTACCCCTTTTATGGGGGTCGCAATGGCTTTATTCGCGATATTCCTATCTATCATTTTAGAAATTTATAATTCTTCTGTTTTACTGGACGGAATTTTAACGAATTAGGTTTTTACTAACTAAAACTATGAAGTCATAGTTTTTCCATCCAAAAAAAGCCTTTCTACTTTAAGCTCCACATTTCTAGACATTCTGGTAGTTCGATCGTGGATTTTTTTGTTTCGGTATCTCTGGAATATGAGTGTGTGACTTGTTAGAATTGATCCTATTGATAATACATAGAAAGGGCCTGTTATCTCTATCAAGATGATTCTAATTCGTCGGATATTATTTAT